GAAAAAAGATTATTTTTTGTTGGAATCTCGTTTCATTTTAAGGAATTGCTTAGTCGTCCAGTAACAAGTAAGAGCAGTAGATAGTTTCAATGAAAGAACAAAGAATAAAAGAATTGGAATCAATATTTGTGATGCACACATTCTTGTATTCAATTAGCTCCAAAGGTTCTTTCTTCGCCTAACTACAAAGATGAGGCTTTAGAATATGGAAAGGAAAAATGTAGAACCTAGAAAGGAAAAGAGAATTAGGAATTACGAGTCTTAAAATCTAACAAAATAAGGATTTCATTTTTTGAGTGATCATATGATGCCTTTTTCTTTTTATTTGAAATAGTAGTTGAATGAACCCACTACTGATACTGAAATCTAATGAGTTAAAATGAAAGTAAAGGGTGTTATAAGGTCACTATTCGTTCGAAAATAAAAAGTGGATGGGTTCGAGACAATTCAAAAAGAAAAGATCAAAATAGAAATGATTTTCAAATTTTATTCCAGAGTAATTCAAAGGGAATTTCATTTTTGAATAAAGTTACACAGTTCTTATTATTTTATTAGTTCGCTCAAGAATTATTCAATGCATCTGTTGATTCGAATGCACAGGATAAGTAAATGTCACAGATGAGAAATCGATTTCTTTTTCTACTTCTGTTAGTCTATCTTTATTAGTGCCGTCTATCATGATAATGATTGATGAATCCAAAACTTTTAATTGGCCCTTTTTGGTACTCTCATATCTGTCAAAAATGAAAACTTAGGTAAGTGTTTTCTAAACATATGTATAAAAAAAACATATTTCATTTAGCCCCTTTATGTCTACTATAACTAGTTATTTCGGTTTTTTACTAGCGGCTTTAACTATAACCTCAGCTTTATTTATTGGTCTGAGCAAGATACGACTTATTTGAAATTAATTAAATGAACAATTCATAAAAAGAAATCTTTATGCAGTATTCCATGTATTCTATAGTCCCTTACCCCGTGTCAATTATTGGTCATTGAGATTCACGAGCAATTTGGATTACTATTTAGGGATAGATATTACCTTTCGTTTTTCCCTTTCAAACAAATTGAAATGATTGAAGTTTTTTTATTTGGAATCGTGTTGGGTCTAATTCCTATTACTTTGGTTGGATTATTCGTAACTGCATATTTACAATACAGACGTGGTGATCAGTTGGACCTTTGATTAATTAACATCTCTTTTTTTGATTTTGATTGACCTCCTCCTTTAATTCGCAGGAGGTCAAGTTCAGATTGTTGCTCAAGTTAGCGAAGTTATTTCAGTATAACAAGAATGGAATCACGCTCTGTAGGATTTGAACCTACGACATTGGATTTTGGAGACCCACGTTCTACCGAACTGAACTAAGAGCGCTTTTTTATTCCATTATTACATAAGACTCTAATGAAAAGGGTTCCTTTTGTAACCCCAATACACCTTGCATGCAATATACTATTATCTATTATATAGCATCATAAAATCAAAATTATTATGTCCAATTTTAATCGATCTCAATTGATCCCTCCTTGCTGCTCAGAGAAAAAGTAATATAAATAGATAGGGATGACAGGATTTGAACCTGTGACATTTTGTACCCAAAACAAACGCGCTACCAAGCTGCGCTACATCCCTTTCAATTGGTCTACAGTGTCATTGTAGAGAATCCCTGTCTTCTTTTCCAGATCGTTATTTCTTCCATTGATATATACAATTTCTCTTTCTATTTCTGCTTTTCGGTCTCATTTCATATAATAATAACATAAATTATATACATATGAAACTCACTGTAAAAAAAATGAATAGTTTTCGGGAATGTTCAGGAAGAAAGGGGCATATTTTTCGGTTTTAAGAGAAAGAAAATCTATCTACCAGATCATTGTACATTTCAATTTGAATTAGGAATTCCGCGTATAAATACAAGCAGTCCTTAATTACATATATATCTGATCATATATGTATTACCCCTATGTATTTCAATAAAAATAAAGTGTATTTCAATAAAAATAAAGAAGGAGGATTTTCAATGCGAGATCTAAAAACTTATCTTTCCACAGCACCGGTACTAAGTACTCTATGGTTTGGATCTTTAGCGGGTCTATTGATAGAGATCAATCGCTTTTTCCCGGATGCGTTGATATTCCCTTTTTTTTCATTTTAGTTATTGACATGGAAAGTAGTGAAGAAGGTTAGAGATACAATTCCTTTCCCCCTCTTTCCTCCCTTATTTCCCTTTTCGTTTGAAAATAAGGGAGGAAAGAGAAAGAATAAAAGTGGATTCCACTTTAGCGAAATTCGGATTCAGACTCGAATTAAATTAAGAATATAATAGAAGAAAAGGGAAAATGTAAATGTGGATCTAGACGGAACAACACAGTATCCTATAAGATACTTCAATTCACTATTGTGATACGAATAAAAATAAATAGAGTTAAAAATCTTTGTATTACTTAATTATTTTATTTAATTTACTATTCTCTATTGAAAATCTTTTATAATTGGATTTCGAGTTAGTAACTTCTATTTTTTTCCTTTATTTGTTTCGGATTGAAAATAGAAGAGTTGAGTGAATCAAGAATTCAAGGGAGGTTCATGGCCAAAGGTGGTAAAGGTGCCCGAGTAACAGTTATTTTGGAATGTACCAGTTGTATCCGAAAAGATGTTAATAAGGAATCAACAGGTGTTTCCAGATATATTACTCAAAAGAATCGACACAATACGCCTAGTCGATTGGAATTGAGAAAATTCTGTCCCTATTGTTTCAAACATACGATTCATGGGGAGGTAAAGAAATAGATTAAACAAGCACTTGTGTATCACCCTATCAAATAACCGGAAAAATGACATCATTATTTTTATCTAATATATAATGTTCTATATATAATAGAACAAAAAGAAACAAATCCTATTTCTTATAATTTTAATTCATTTTAATCTGCCCGAAATAGGATTTTCGGGATAAGGAATAAACAAACTATGGATAAACCCAAACGACCTTTTCTTAAATCCAAGCGATCTTTTCATAGGCGGTTGCTCCCGATCCGATCGGGAGATCGAATTGATTATAGAAACATGAGTTTAATTAGTCGATTTATTAGTGAACAAGGAAAAATATTATCTAGACGGGTGAATAGATTGACCTTGAAACAACAACGATTAATTACTATTGCTATAAAACAAGCTCGTATTTTATCTCCGTTACCCTTTCTTAATAATGAGAAACAATTTGAAAGAGCTACGTCGACCACTAGAACTATAGGTCTTGGAACCAGAAAAAAATAGAAAACCAAAGCTTTTTTTTATTGAACGTGTTCATTCATTTTGAATACTTTTCACATTTGAATCCTATTTTATCATACTAATCTACTTTCCCGGAGTTCTTTCTCCGGGGAACTCCGTTTAAATCATTCCGGCGTATTTTTTCCACTCTCCTTATTTTATGATCTCATTGAAAATCATATAAAGACAGTTCCTATTTGATATAGCTATTTGCGCCAGCATTTTACGATTAAGAAGCAATTGTCTCTTGTGCAGATCATTTATGAATTTACTATAACTATAGGATACCCCACTCCCGCGAATTACTGCGTTTATCCGAGCGATCCACAAACGTCGAAAGTCTCTTTTTTGTCTATCTCTATCCCGATGGGCCGAAACCAAAGCTCTTATTTTCTGTTGAGTAATAGTTCGAGTAAGCCTTGAATGAGCCCCTCGAAAGCTTGATGCAAATAAACGAATTTTTGTTCTACGTCTCCGAGCTATATATCCTCGTTTAATTCTGGTCATTGACTAAATGAAACTTTGATGAATAACTAATTCATTTCTTTTCTTTCAGTTATTCTTTTCCCCTTCTCTATTAATAACAAAACATATTTTTCCAATGTATAAAATAAAAATTCCAACAGCTTTTGCTACTATAACCTTCCCTCCCCAACCACGATATTTTCTTTTTTCTAGGCATTTCACCCCCGAATAAGAAATTGTATTGATATTCGGTGTCAAAAATAGATATATAAATGGATAAATAAATGGCGGGTTCCATCGTTTCTATGGCTACTTCTTAAATTAAACGGTGAGGTCCTCTCTATACACCGGAGCCTCTTCCCTTTCATTTAATCAAGGTTATTGGTAACTTGTACAGTTCGCATTCTTTGGCTCTACCTATGAATTATCCAGTAATAGATCTTTCACAATGAGATCTACTTATACAGTCACGGTATTTAATTGTGGAGGTTAGCTAGGTAGTTGACCCTGTTAGTCCGTCCGTTCTTGCACGCGTGAGAGCATCATCTTTTTTTTTTTACTTTTAAATAGGATTTCCTCCGCTTAATGGAATAACCATTTGCTACCAATGGGGAACTGCTTCTTAGCTTAAATTGAGGTGATTGGATTTGCACCAGCGGAAAACCATAAATTTCATACACAAACAATAAGGATATGATAGAATTTTTTATTTTTAGATAGTGAATGGAGTTCTTCTATTCTATCCTATTCACCGGTATCGATCGTCGAGACTGTAAAATCCTTTTCTTTTGCCCCAGACTATGTAATGTATGATCTGAACGAGTCGCACATACACCTTAGTACATGTTCCTCGGCGCTGAGGACATCCCCGAAGAGCGGGGGATTTCGTGACATTTCGAATTGGCTGTCTTGTGTTTCTAATAAGTTGTTTAATAGTTGGCATGCTGAATCGTATCGATAATGAGCTGGTTTAGATCGATCCTAACCGTATGATTATGAATTACTTCTAGTTAATAGAATTTTAAACCCAGTAAAAGGATAAAATCTCAAATCATGGGATTTGTATGAAATTCCTGCTATTTTCATTCAGCCGCTACAAGATCAACAATTCCATGAGCTTGAGCTTCTGCTGCTGACATAAACACATCCCTTTCCATGTCTTCGGATACAACCCATAAGGGTTTGCCCGTTCTTTGTACATAAACCTGTGTCAGGGTTTCGCGCAGTTTCAGTAGTTCTTCCGCTTCCAGGATAAATTCTACTGTTTGTGCTTCAAAATAAGAACTGGCAGGTTGATGGATCATTACCCTGATGATATGACATAATAAACAGTTCCTCTGTTTCTCATGATGAGTCAAAAAAATAGATGAAAGAATAAGAAGAAAAAAGTATAGAATTGAACAACCGTACAGGCATCTTTTGCACATTGCATACGGCTCTACAATGGAATTTACCTTTATTTTTCCTTCCATTGAATAAAGATAAAAATAAGATCTATCAGATCCCAATCGGTAAATTTTCCAATTACCACCCTTACTTTCTTTCTTTTATTTTTCCGAGTTAAAAAAAATACTATGATGGCTCTGTTGCTTTATATATTTATTTCGTCTGTGATTCAGCAATCCCAAAGTTTCTTTTTGATCCAATCAAATAAAATAAGTAAAAAGAAAATCTTCTTGTTTTTTTTTCGTGCTCTTTCATAACATAAAGATTGTTAAGAGCCTTCCGTCGTGAAAACAAAAAAGAGTTTGTGACGTTGAAATGGACTTCCGATAGATAAAAACGGAAATATCCCTTACTTTATCTCATACTACTCTCTCGATACATAATCTGATGTTTAAAAAAAATTTCTCATATCGAATTCGAAGTGCCATGCTATTATTACTTAATATTCCTATTTCATATGGCGAAGGCATAGTTTTCTTTTTTTTTCTCAACTAAAATAAAAAACTCATTGGCGCCAAGCGTGAGGGAATGCTAGACGTTTGGTAATCGCTCCTCCGACCAGGAGAAAAGATCCCATTGAGGCGGCTAATCCCATACATATTGTCTGTACATCTGGTCGCACAAATTGCATAGTATCATAAATAGCTACTCCGGGTATTACCCATCCGCCAGGAGAGTTTATAAATAAATAAAAATCTTTGGTATCATTCTCTATACTGAGATATACCATCAGACTAATAAGTTGATTCGAGATCTCATTATCAACCCCCTGACCTAAAAAAAGTAATCTTTCTCGATAAAGTCGGTTGATTAGGATCAAGTTGTATCGCTTAGGAGCCGTACATGCACCTTTTGCTGCATACGGTTCAAAAAAAAATATGAAAAAAATCAATGTGTAGATTCCAGTCCCCTTTCTTTTTTCATAGCGGGTTCTTTCTAATTTTTAACGAAGGCGCTTTTTCTTCCATCTTTCAAGAAAGATGAGTTTTAGCCCCTTTTCTATAATATAAAAAGAGTTCGCTAAACTTATTGAACTAACTTTTCATTGATGTGTCGTTTCACCGATATCCAATCCAAATCACGATGTCATTTTCTTGTTCCTGAATGGGCCTCTTCAATTCTTTCTTTTAGGTTTATGCTCTACTCCGGGTAAATATTTGCCCGATTTCGATTTGCATATATAAGGCAAATGCCCCTAATACCACTTCTTTTTGTTTTGCTACGCCTTTCTTTTTTCAATTCATTCCTTTCATTCATTGTTGTCCGTCAAATATTTAACGTATTATTATTCGATTGATTAATAAATTGGAAATGACTCCTATTTATAAATAGGAATCCTTTATGATATAAATAGTAATAATAGGTATATTTCCAATTGGATTTTTCTAAACGGAGCCTGGATACTTCATTTTATTGGTCCAACCAAGCCAACCATAAATTTTTGAAATTCGTATTGATAATATTAATTTGAATACTCCCCAAAAATAGATCTAATTGTACTTCACGCTCCAAATTTTCGATGATACAATCAATCGTTTTGGGGTGAAACAGAGGATATCTCGATCGGGGGAGAGAACGGGGAAATCCCATATGACCCAAGATATCTGACAAGCCGCACTATATGTCAACCCAAGTCGAATATTCCTCTCCAGGAATTCGAAAAGGTACTCTTGGAACACCAATAGGCATTAAATGCAAAAAAAGAATTAAGTACTCTATTTCACTTTGATGTGGAAACGTAACAATGGGTTTATTGTCTTCATAATATTGGCCCTTTTGGTATTTTATCCGTCGATTCGAAAAATTCCGAAAGATAAACGAAGGCAAAATGAATCCGAATAAAGTCAAATTATTACGAATAGGCCCTTCTAATGATGAACAAGTTTGGACGTATTCGCGCATAGACAGTGGTATTAACCCCCCCATTGCATATTGGTACTTATCGGGTATAAAATAAATCTGCTTCTCTTTGTTCCTACGAACAGAATTGTTTCATTGTTACTAACAGGATACGAACAGAATAGAACAAAATGAACCCCTGTTCCGAGATAATCGACTGAGAGGGCGAGGTCCATAGTATGGTCTTTTCCAATGCAATAAAGTTACATAGTGTCTATTTTTCTTTGATAAAGAGGTATTTCCATGGGTTTGCCTTGGTATCGTGTTCATACCGTCGTATTGAATGATCCCGGTCGGCTACTTTCTGTCCATATAATGCATACAGCTCTGGTTTCTGGTTGGGCCGGTTCGATGGCTCTCTATGAATTAGCAGTTTTTGATCCCTCCGATCCCGTTCTTGATCCAATGTGGAG